GTTCACTGTAGCTTAACTATTAAAGCACGGCACTGAAGCTGCCATGATGGGACCCACCCCCAGAAACACAACGTCTTGGTCCTAGCCTTGAAATTACTTACAACTAATCTTATACATGCAAGCATCTACAACCCAGTGCAAACCGCCCAACCAACGGAGCAGATATCAGGCACACATTATGTAGCCCACAACATCTAGCCATGCCACACCCACACGGAACCCAGCAGTAATAAACATTAAGCAATGAGCCTCCCACCACTTCAAGCTCGACTCAGATATAGTTCACCTATTAAGGTCGGTAAACTCCGTGCCAGCCACCGCGGTTACACGAAGGACTCTAAATAATATCACACGGCGTAAAATGTGACTAAAAGATAATTTAACATAAGGGACATTAACCAAGACCTAGTCGTAAAATATAGACATCTAAAGAACATCACCTAGTCCCACCTACAAATCACCTTTGACTACACGAAATCTGAGAAACAAACTAGGATTAGATACCCTACTATGCCCAGACATAAACCAAGGTAGCAGCATACACCCTAAGCTACTCGCCAGAGAATTACGTGCATCAAGCCTAAAACTCAAAGGACTTGACGGTGTCCCATATCAACCTAGAGGAGCCTGTCCTATAATCGATAACCCACGATATACCTCACCCCCAATTGCAAAACCTCCCACTAGCAGCCTATATACCGCCGTCGCCAGCCTACCTTATGAGAGCATAAACCATAGTAAGCAAAATAATTTATCACTAAAACGTCAGGTCAAGGTGTAGCTAATTTGGGGGCAGAGATGGGCTACATTTTCTACCACAGAATCCCCAAGCAACATGAAACACTGCTCTAAGACGGATTTAGCAGTAAACTGGAAAAGCACCGCCCACTTGAAATCTGCTCTGGGACGCGTACACACCGCCCGTCACCCTCCTCAATAAACAACTAAAATTATACTAAATAAAAAACTACTATAAATCAGATGAGGCAAGTCGTAACATGGTAGTGTACTGGAAAGTGCACTTGGCAAAAACAAAAAGTAGCTTATATACTCTAAAGCATTCAACTTACAATTGAATGATGTCTACCAAGACCTTTTTGAGCCAAACCCCTCCGCCTGCTCCAATACCCAAACAATAAGCCCCATAAACCAAACCATTTACAACATAAAGTATATGAGATAGAACTACTACCACCAGCGCGATAGCATAATGTACCATAAGGGACCATTGAAAGACCTAATAAATAATATAAGCACAACAAAGCAGGAATAATACCCCGTACCTTTTGCCTCATGATTTAGCAAGATAAATACCGATAAAGAGCCCTAAACCTGTCACCCCGAAACCAAACGAGCTACCTAAGAGCAATCATTAAGGATAAACCCCCCCTGTAGCAAAAGGGCGGGACGACTTATAGGTAGAGGCGAAATACCAACCGAGTTTGGTGATAGCTGGTTGCTCGATAAATGAATCTCAGTTCAACCCTAGTCACATCAACAAATACCACCCACAACATCCATACTAGGAGATATACAATAAAGGTACAGCTTTATTGTAATTGGCTACAACCAAAAATAGAGGGGAACATTAATAACTCAACCAGTAGGCCCTACAGCCGCCACCAAAAACAAATGCGTAAAAGCACATAATATACTAATAAAATACTAAAACTAAACCCCCTATAACCAGATCGAGTCTATCCCATAAACAAATGGGAGAACCACTGCTAAAACTAGTAATACGACATAATTTCTCCCACCGCATTCTCCTGTACCGACACGGACCAACCACCGATAATTAACAGACTAAACAGAAATATAATCCCACAACTAGCACATCTACCATACACACTGTCACTCCAACACAGGCATGCCCACAGGAACGATAAAAAGCCTTAAAAGGAACTCGGCTAACTCCACCCCACCTGTTTACCAAAAACATGGCCTTTAGCCTACAACAAATATTAAAGGTCCTGCCTGCCCAGTGAATATTTTTAACGGCCGCGGTATCATAACCGTGCAAAGGTAGCGTAATCACTTGTCCCCTAAATAGGGACCCGTATGAATGGCTAAATGAGGGTACACCTGTCTCCTAAAGCCCATCAATGAAACTGATCTACCAGTACAAAAGCTGATATAAACACATAAGACGAGAAGACCCTGCGGAGCTTTAAACCAAGACGCTAATTCACACTACTAAACAAACCCAATAAATCACAATTGACAATAACGTCCGTTTTAAGTTGGGGCGACTGCGGAATAAAATAAACCTTCCATGACACAGGCTACACCCCTTCCAAGAAAAACAAATCTACGAAAACACCAACTGACCCAGTAAATACTGATCAACGAACCAAGTTACCCCAGGGATAACAGCGCCATCCCCTTTAAGAGTTCATATCGCCAAGGGGGTTTACGACCTCGATGTTGGATCAGGACACCCAGGTGGTGCAGCCGCTACCAAAGGTTCGTTTGTTCAACGATTAATGTCCTACGTGATCTGAGTTCAGACCGGAGAAATCCAGGTCGGTTTCTATCTATGCTATAGTTTCTTCAGTACGAAAGGACCAACGAAACTAACGCCCATACTCACCCTAGCACGCGTTATAAACCACACTGAAAATAAATAAAGAAGTCCACTAACACAGGGACCCTTAAACTAAGGACATTTTTAGGGTGGCAGAGACAGGTTATTTGCGGGGGGCCTAAGTTTCCCTAACAGAAGTTCAAATCTTCTCCCCAAACATGTTTAAAATTATTAATTACTTAATTAATCCACTAATACTAATAATCCCAATTCTTCTTGCAGTGGCCTTCCTAACTCTTTTAGAACGCAAGCTGCTAGGATATATACAATTACGCAAAGGCCCTAATATTGTTGGCCCCTACGGCCTACTTCAACCAGTCGCCGATGGGGTAAAACTATTCTTAAAAGAACCCCTACACCCAACCACCTCCTCAACAACACTATTTATTCTCATACCCACTCTAGCACTGTTATTAGCACTACTCATCTGAACTCCCCTCCCCATACCAAAACCACTACTAAATCTTAACTTAGGCTTATTAATAATCCTATCCATCTCAAGCTTATCAGTATACTCTATTCTTTGATCCGGCTGGGCCTCCAATTCCAAATATGCATTAATTGGTGCCCTACGCGCAGTAGCCCAAACAATCTCCTATGAGGTAACCCTAGGAATTATTCTCCTTTCACTAATTACACTCACCGGAGGTTTTACAATACAAATATTCTTAACAACCCAAGAACCAGCCTGACTTATTACCTGCTCCTGACCCCTCACAATAATATGGTATATTTCAACACTTGCCGAAACAAACCGTGCCCCATTTGACCTTACAGAAGGGGAATCAGAACTAGTATCCGGCTTCAACGTAGAATATGCAGCAGGACCTTTTGCAATATTCTTCCTAGCAGAATACGCTAACATTATTATAATAAATACTATAACATGCATTTTATTCCTCTGTCCAAACACTATAAGTGAACTTTTTACATTAAATCTCATAACCAAAGCCATTATTCTAACACTAGGGTTTTTGTGAGCTCGTGCTTCATACCCACGATTTCGCTACGACCAACTCATGCATTTAGTATGAAAAAACTTCTTACCAATAACCCTTGCTATGTGTTTATGATATATCTCAATCCCAATTACCATCTCAGGCACACCGCCCCTTATTTAAACTACGGAAGTGTGCCTGAACAATCACAAGGATTACTTTGATAGAGTAAAACACAGAGGTTAAATTCCTCTCATTTCCTAGACACTTGGGCTACGAACCCAAACCGAAAGATCCAAAACCTTACGTACTTCCAAATTATACTAGTCTCTAGTAAAGTCAGCTAATAAAAGCTTTCGGGCCCATACCCCGACAATGTTGGTTTAAACCCCTCCTATACTAATTAATCCACTAATTTGATCACTACTAATTTCAAGCCTCGCAACAAGCACTATCATCACCATATCTAGCTATCACTGACTAATAGCCTGACTAGGCCTAGAAATAAATACACTAAGTATTTTACCCCTTATTATTAAGCATCACCACCCTCGAGCAACAGAAGCAACAACAAAATATTTCATTATTCAAGCCACTGCCGCAGCCTTAATTCTATTTGCAAGTACTCTTAATGCCTGACAAACAGGACAATGGTCAATCATACACACTTCCCCCCACACAACGGTTATTATTGTTATAGCACTATTACTTAAACTAGGCCTAGCACCAATACATGCATGATATCCTGAAGTACTACAAGGCTCAACCATAAACACAGCCATAATTATTTCCACATGACAAAAACTAGCTCCCATAGCCCTGCTATATATAATTAATGACTCCATACACAATAACGCCGTACTAACAATAGGATTATTATCCGCCCTAATCGGAGGTCTAACAGGAATTAACCAAACACAAACACGAAAAATCATAGCTTTTTCATCAATTGCACACATAGGATGAATTATCATTACACTTAACACAAACCTTAACTTAACTACACTAACCATAATAATTTATATTATCATAACAACTGCAATATTCACAATACTAAACCTAACCACAACAAAAACACTAATTGACATCGGCACAATATGGTCATATGCCCCCTCACTAATAACTATGATAATAATTACACTCATATCACTAGGAGGCCTACCACCACTCACTGGTTTTACCCCAAAATGATTAATCTTAAGTGCCCTATGCCACACAAAACTTCTTTTACCAAGCATCATCCTAGCACTTACAAGCCTGCCCAGTCTATTCTTTTATATCCGAATAGCATACTTCACATCACTCACTGCCGCCCCAACAACTACAAATACACAACATATATGGCGATTTAATACCCCTCCAACCCACCTACTCTTATTCACCATAATAACAACGACACTCCTACTCCCACTAACACCAATAATATAGAAATTTAGGTTATACCACTAAACCAAGGGCCTTCAAAGCCCTAAAAGGACCCGATACTCCAACTTCTGAAGGCCTGTATAATCTTAAAATACATCTTCTGATTGCAACTCAGACGCTTTAATTAAGCTAACACCTTACTAGATTAGCAGGCCTCGATCCTGCAATATATTAGTTAACAACTAAACACCCAAACCAGCGGGCCTTAATCTACCGCTTCTCCCGTTGCCTAAAAACGGGAGAAGCCCCGGCACCTCTTATGGTGCCTCTCTAAATTTGCACTTTAGCGTGCTTTCACCTCGGGGCTATAGTAGAAGGACTTTTTACCTCCGTAAGTGAGTCTACAGCTCACCGCCTCACTCAGCCATTCTACCTGTGACATTTACTCGTTGATTTCTCTCAACAAACCATAAAGATATTGGCACCCTCTACCTAGTATTTGGTGTCTGGGCCGGAATAGTTGGTACCGCACTAAGTTTATTAATCCGAGCGGAACTAAGTCAACCCGGCGCATTACTTGGGGACGACCAAATCTATAACGTCATTGTAACAGCCCATGCCTTCGTAATAATTTTTTTTATAGTAATGCCGGTTATAATCGGGGGCTTTGGCAACTGACTAATCCCACTTATAATTGGCGCCCCTGACATGGCCTTCCCACGAATAAACAACATGAGCTTCTGACTTCTACCCCCATCCCTACTTCTTCTTCTTGCTTCTTCTGGCGTAGAAGCAGGTGCCGGAACAGGCTGAACTGTTTATCCACCATTAGCAGCTAATCTAGCACACGCGGGCGCATCAGTAGACTTGGTTATTTTTTCCCTCCATCTTGCAGGAGTGTCATCAATCCTAGGAGCAATTAACTTCATCACCACTTGCATTAACATAAAAGCCTCACCCATATCACAGTATAACACCCCATTATTTGTCTGATCAGTCCTAATCACCGCAGTATTACTCCTACTAGCCCTACCAGTTTTAGCCGCAGGTATTACAATACTATTAACAGACCGAAACCTTAATACAACATTTTTTGACCCTGCGGGAGGCGGTGACCCTGTACTATATCAACATCTATTCTGATTTTTTGGTCACCCAGAAGTTTATATCTTAATTCTCCCTGGCTTTGGCATAGTATCACATATTATTACATATTATGCAGGAAAAAAAGAACCCTTTGGCTACATGGGGATGGTATGAGCCATAATATCCATTGGCTTCCTGGGCTTCATCGTATGAGCCCACCATATATTTACAGTTGGTATAGATGTAGACACACGCGCCTATTTTACTTCCGCAACAATAATTATTGCTATTCCCACTGGTGTAAAAGTATTCAGCTGACTAGCAACAATACACGGAGGAATAATTAAATGAGATACCCCACTACTATGAGCAATAGGCTTTATTTTCCTCTTTACTGTGGGTGGTTTAACAGGGGTAATTCTAGCAAACTCATCACTAGACATTATTCTCCATGACACCTACTATGTAGTTGCACACTTCCACTATGTCCTCTCAATAGGAGCTGTATTTGCCATCATGGGCGGATTCGTACACTGATTTCCTCTTTTCACTGGATTTTCACTTCACCCAACATGAACAAAAGTACATTTTGGATTAATATTTATTGGCGTAAATTTAACATTTTTCCCACAACACTTCCTAGGCCTTGCAGGAATACCACGACGCTACTCAGACTACCCCGATGCCTATACATTATGAAACGCTGTTTCCTCAATTGGCTCTTTAATTTCAATGGCAGGAGCAATAATTATAGCATTCATTATTTGAGAGGCCCTCACCACTAAACGCACACCAACCCCTACAATACTTGTACCCTCAAACCCTGAATGACTGTTTGGCTGCCCACCACCATATCACACACACGAAGAACCAATACTAATCCACACCCCTGTCAAAAGATGGAGGACTCGAACCCCCCCCTCCTAGGTTCAAGCTAGTCGCACACCCAATTATTGGTACTTATCTTTTTTGTGGCTCTAGTAAATTATTACATAGCTCTGTCAGTGCTAAATTATAGGCAATACCTTTGCGCCACCATGGCCCACCCCACTCAACTTGGATTTCAAGATGCTGCCTCCCCAATTATAGAAGAACTACTCCACCTTCACGACCATGCAATAATAGTAGTTTTCCTTATTAGCGTATTTGTTCTTTATATTATTACTCTAATAATCACTACCTCACTAACACACACCAGTACAATAGACGCACAAGCAGTTGAAACAATTTGAACAATCCTCCCAGCAATTATCTTAATTTTAATTGCTCTACCATCCCTACGTATTCTTTACTTAATAGATGAAATTAATACCCCGCACCTTACAATTAAAACTATCGGACACCAATGATACTGGAGTTATGAATATACAGATTATGAAAACCTAACATTCGACGCCTACATAGTACAAACCCTAGACCTACCAATAGGCACACCTCGACTCCTTGAAACAGATCACCACATAGTAGTACCAACAGACTCTCCAACACGAATATTAATCTCAGCTGATGATGTTTTACACTCATGAGCTATCCCAGCACTAGGTATTAAAACAGACGCCATTCCAGGCCGACTAAACCAAACCACCTTCACAACCTCACACCCAGGCCTATTTTATGGTCAATGCTCAGAAATCTGTGGGTCAAATCACAGCTTCATGCCCATCGTAGTTGAGTCCACAATACTAAATAATTTTGAAATATGATCTAATTTAATGGTCGAAGCCTCTCTAAAGTAGCTATACCTAGCGCCAGCCTTTTAAGCTGGAGACGGATAACATATCCCTTAGAGATCAAATGCCCCAACTAAATCCTGCCCCCTGACTGTTTATATTTATTATTACATGAATTACAATACTAAGTCTACTTAAACTAATAATTCACCTACAAGACCCTAAAATACCAATTAAAATCACCAAATTATACCAGCTACCCACCTGAGCCTGAACATGACTATAAACCTATTTAATCAATTCTTAAGCCCACAAATAATAGGCATCCCCCTAGTACTGGTCGCTACAATCATACCTCTATTAATATTTTATATTACACCCCGACTTATTAATAATCGCACTACCACAATTCAAAATTGACTAATTATTACATTTACCAAACAATTAATAAGCCCAATCAATAAGTCAGGTCATACCTGAACACTACCACTCATAGTAGTTATTTATCTCCTTTTATTGATTAATCTCTTTGGATTATTACCTTATACCTTTACCCCAACAACACAACTCTCCATAAACATAAGCCTAGCCGTACCACTCTGACTTATAACAGTACTCGTGGGCATACGAAATCAACCAACCACCTCATTAGCCCACATGCTCCCAATAGGGACGCCTATAATATTAATTCCAATTCTAATTATTATTGAGACAGTTAGCCTACTCATCCGCCCAGTAGCACTAGGAGTCCGACTTACTGCAAACTTAACAGCCGGCCATTTACTTATTACATTAATTTCAACTGCCACATTAATTCTTGCACAAACAATACCACTAGTAAGCCTACTTGCCATAATACTATTGTTACTTCTGACCGGCTTAGAAATTGCAGTAGCAATAATCCAGGCCTATGTATTTACACTATTATTAAGCCTATACTTACAAGAAAACATCTAATGACCCACCAAGCCCACAGCTATCATATAGTAGACCCAAGCCCATGACCACTAACAGGCGCAATAGCAGCACTTTTAATAACATCCGGCCTGGCAATATGATTTCATTACAACACATCCACTCTTATGACCCTAGGCCTCGTTACAATATTACTTACAACATATCAATGATGACGAGATATTATTCGTGAAGGAACATTTCAAGGACATCATACAAAACTAGTACAGGCCGGCCTACGATATGGTATAATCCTATTTATTACCTCAGAGGTCTTCTTTTTTATTGGCTTCTTTTGAGCCTTCTACCACTCAAGCTTGGCCCCCGCCCCAGAACTAGGCGGCTATTGACCGCCTGACGGCATTATTCCACTCAACCCATTTGAAGTCCCCTTACTAAATACTGCAGTATTATTAGCATCCGGTGTAACAATCACTTGAGCCCACCACTCAATAATAGAGGGCAATCGAAAAGAAACAACCCAAGGACTCTTATTTACTGTTCTACTAGGAGTATATTTTACTCTCCTACAAGCCATAGAATATGTTGAAGCCCCATTCACAATTGCAGACGCAACATATGGCTCTACCTTCTTCGTCGCAACAGGGTTCCACGGCTTACATGTTATTATTGGCTCAACCTTCCTTTTAATCTGTCTCACCCGACAAATTAATTATCACTTTACAACCAACCACCATTTTGGCTTTGAGGCGGCCGCCTGATATTGACACTTTGTCGACGTCGTTTGACTATTTTTATATATTTCAATCTACTGATGAGGTTCATATTCTTTTAGTATATCGTACAAGTGACTTCCAATCACTAAGTCTCAGAACCCCTGAGGAAGAATAATGATAACATCAACATTAATACTAATTACAATACTAGCCACAATTCTAATTACCATTAGCTTTTGATTACCACAAACAAGCCCAGATACAGAAAAACTCTCCCCATACGAATGCGGTTTTGACCCCCTAGGCACTGCCCGACTGCCTTTCTCCCTACGGTTTTTCCTTGTGGCAATTCTATTTCTACTATTTGACCTTGAAATCGCCTTACTATTACCACTACCTTGAGCGATCAATACTACACCTACCAGCACAATAATCTGAGCTACAACTATTATTGTGCTATTAACACTCGGTCTTATTTACGAGTGACTGCAGGGCGGCCTAGAATGGGCCGAATAGGGTGGCTAGTTTAACTAAAACCCCTAATTTCGACTTATCAAATCTCACCAATATGAGGTCACCAAAAAAATGACTATTGCTCACTTTGCTGCAACAAGCACATTTACCATAAGTGTGGTGGGCCTGGCCCTCCACCGCACTCATCTTGTCTCTGCCTTACTGTGTATTGAAGGCATAATACTGACACTATTTACAGCACTCGCAATCAGCCCACAAACACTAAACCTCACTAGCACCACTATCCAACCCATTATTATACTAGCAATAAGCGCCTGCGGCGCTGGCGCCGGACTAGCATTACTTGTGGCCACCACACGAACACATGCCTCTGATCACCTAAAAACCCTTAATCTACTAAAATGTTAAAAATCCTCATCGCTACCGCCATACTAATTCCAAGCGCATTACTTATAAAATCAAAATACTTATTCACCACCATTACAATATACTCAATACTTATTACACTATTCATGCTGAAATGATTTGACCAACCACTTAACCACAAGCCATACACAACAAACACCCTAATAATATTAGACAATATCACTGCCCCACTTACCATTATATCCGCTTGAATTCTACCCCTTATGATTGTTGCCAGTCAACAACATCTAGCTAACGAGCCCACCAACCGAAAACGTACTTTTCTAGCCACCTGCGCCCTGTTACAAACTGCCTTAGTCATAACATTCACGACAACAGACCTTATTATATTTTATATTATATTTGAAACAACTCTAGTACCCACCCTGATTTTAATTACCCGTTGAGGGAATCAGGCCGAACGACTGACCGCAGGAACATATTTTTTATTTTATACCCTAGCAGGATCTATACCACTTTTAATTGCGATTCTACTTATATATACTAATAATAATCACACAACAATATTACTACTCACAATACAAAACAACAGTATAAAAATATCTATACTCCTTTGACTTGCCTGTATTATAGCATTTATAGTAAAAATACCACTCTATGGCCTACACCTATGATTGCCCAAAGCACACGTTGAGGCCCCAATCGCCGGCTCAATAATTTTAGCCGCAGTACTCCTCAAACTAGGCGGCTATGGCATTATCCGCATAACCCCTATAATTTCCACTATAACACAAACCATATATTTTCCATTTATTGTACTTAGCCTCTGGGGAATAATCATAACTAGCCTTATCTGCCTCCGGCAGACAGATTTAAAGTCAATCATTGCTTACTCCTCAGTCAGCCATATGGGCCTTGTAATTGCTGCCGCCTTAATTGAAACCCCTTGAAGCATTGCCGGAGCAATAATTCTTATAATCGCCCACGGACTCACCTCCTCGCTATTATTTTGCCTTGCAAATACCAACTATGAACGAACACATACACGCACCCTCCTCCTTACGCGAGGATTACTATTTATTTTACCACTAATAACTACTTGATGACTTATTTCTAGCCTTATAAATATAGCCCTCCCCCCAACAATTAACCTACTAGGAGAATTAATTATTATTACCTCAATATTTAACTGAAACACAACAACAATTCTCCTCACAGGAACAACAACATTAATTACAGCAACATACTCACTATATATTCTTATTTCTACACAACGAAATACACCACCAACCACTAAAACCTTAATGCCCACCCACACACGAGAACACCTACTAATAACACTACACCTTATTCCATTAATCTTGCTCATCACCCACCCAATACTAATATTTTAAAGTAAATATAGTTTAACAAAAACACTAAATTGTGGATTTAGAGTTAGGGAATTAATCCCCTTACATACCAGAAGAAGAAATACAATAGAACTGCTAACTCTATTAACCAAAACTAAACTTTTGGCTCCTTCCTCTTTTAAAGGATAATAGTGTTCCACTAGTCTTAGGCACTAACAACTCTTGGTGCAACTCCAAGTGAAAGTACAAATGGCCAACTTATTATTCCACACCTCCTTAATGGTAACAATTATTATTCTCCTTGCCCCTATTATCCTACCGCCACCAAGCACCTCAATCAACATTACAGCCGCCATTAAACTTGCTACACTAACCAGCACACTACCACTACTGCTATTCATCAACCTGGGTGTAAAATCAATTACAACAAATTTTAACTGAACCAACATAAACTTCAATTTCCAAATTAGCTTCACATTTGACACCTACGCAGTAACATTCTTATCTGTGGCCTTGCTCATCACCTGATCAATCCTAGAATTTACAAACTGATATATAGCCACCGACCCCAACCATAATAAATTTTCAAAATATCTACTACTATTTCTAATCGCCATACTAATACTTACCACAGCCAATAATATATTACAATTATTTATCGGCTGAGAAGGCGTAGGTATTATATCATTTTTACTTATCAGCTGGTGACACGCACGAGCTAATGCTAATACCGCTGCACTACAAGCAATTATATATAACCGAATCGGTGACATCGGACTTATGCTTTCAATTACATGACTAGCCATAAACCTCAATACTTGGGAAATACAGCAAATATTTTCACACCCCACAACACCAACACTACCACTACTTGGCCTCATCCTCGCCGCCGCCGGCAAATCAGCCCAATTTGGACTTCACCCATGATTACCTGCTGCAATAGAAGGTCCTACACCAGTATCAGCCCTTCTACACTCAAGTACAATAGTTGTAGCAGGGGTATTTCTACTAATTCGACTTCATCCCCTCCTCGAGGCCAATACAACTGCCTTATCAACCTGTCTCTGCCTCGGCGCACTCACTACTACATTTGCTGCCTTATGTGCACTAACCCAAAATGATATCAAAAAAATTATTGCCTTCTCCACAACTAGCCAATTAGGGTTAATAATATTAACAATTGGGCTGAATCAGCCGGAACTCGCTTTCCTACATATTACTACACATGCATTCTTCAAGGCTATACTATTTCTTTGCTCCGGCTCTATTATCCACAACCTTAATGATGAACAAGATATCCGAAAAATAGGTGGCATACAAAAAACTATGCCAATTACAGCTACCTGTATAACCATTGGTAGTCTTGCACTTATGGGCACCCCATTTCTCGCAGGCTTCTACACAAAAGATCTTATTATTGAGACAATAAATAGTTCAACCACTAACGCCTGAGCCCTCATAATAGTTATAATAGCAACAGCTCTGACTGCCGCATACAGCCTACGATTAATTTTTTACGTTCAATTACATGCCCCTCGCCAACTAACCTGAAATAAGCCTTATGAAAATAACAAAAGCCAAACGACACCCTTACTACGTCTTGCGACGGGAAGCATTTTAATAGGCCTATTAGTGACATCCATTATTTTACCAAACAAGACCCAAATTATAACCATGACAACAATAACAAAAATGTCCGCCTGTATGGTTACAGTATTAGGCCTTATATCCGCACTAGATTTAACGCACAAAACCACCAACATAGTTTATCCAAACAAAACTATTAATCATACTGCATTTACACAACTAGTATTCTTCAACACACTACTGCACCGACTAACCCCAAAAGCCAATATAAACCTCGCTAAAACCTCCCTAATGTTAAACGACACCCTGTGATACGAAACAACCGGACCAGTAATGATAAAAAACATAAACACTATACTTGCCAACAAACTATCCTCATCAAACATCGGTATAATTAAAATATACTTAATAACCTTTATTATAACCATAATTATTATAATACCACTAACAAGCCTATGGCACACGTAGCCCACCACGAGACCGCCCACGAGTTAATTCTAGTACCACAAATAGTGCCAACAACAAACTTCAACCAGATAAAAGCAGCAGACAACCACCAACAGAAAACAACAACACCACCCCACTAAAATCACCTCGCAAACTAAATAAACCACCACTATCAACACTAAACTCGGTAACACACTCTACTAAACCCCAACCAAGAAACAAAACTAATAAAATATACCCAAATAAATAAATAAAAACAGAATAATTAACTCACGCCTCAGGATATGAATCTGCTGCTAACGCAACAGAATAAGCAAACACCACAAGCATCCCACCAAGATAAATTAATAGTAAGACCAGCCCAATAAAAGATCCCCCCAGTCCAACCACCATACCACAACTACCCACTGCACCAAAAACCAAGGCCATCGCGCCAAACAAGGGTGAAGGATTTGCCGCCACACCAATAATACCAACAATAAGACACAAAGATAATAAAAAAATTAAATATATCATGTATTTCCACCTGGACTTTATACTTAACCAAGACCTGTGATCTGAAAAACCACTGTTGTTATTCAACTATAAAAACTAATAATGACCACCCTCCGAAAATCTCACCCAGTAATTAAGATTATCAACCACTCATTCATTGATTTACCAACACCCCCAAATATTTCTGCATGGTGAAACTTCGGCTCATTACTAGGAATTTGTCTTGTAATACAAATCCTAACAGGCATATTTCTAGCAATGCACTATACCGCCAACACAGCTCTCGCATTCTCATCTATATCGCACATCTGCCGTGATGTACAATACGGCTGACTTATCCGAAATATACATGCTAATGGTGCCTCCCTATTCTTTATCTGTTTATATCTTCATATTGGACGAGGATTGTATTACGGTTCATATTTATATAAAGAAACATGAAATATTGGTATTATTCTACTATTCCTAGTCATAGCCACAGCCTTTGTAGGCTATGTATTACCATGAGGACAAATATCCTTCTGAGGCGCAACCGTAATCACAAATCTACTCTCTGCTATTCCCTACATTGGCCAAACACTTGTAGGGTGAATCTGGGGGGGGTTCTCAGTAGACAATGCAACACTCACACGATTCTTCACATTCCATTTCCTACTACCATTCGCCATCCTAGCAGTAGTTATACTTCATCTGTTATACTTACACGAAACAGGTTCAAACAACCCAGCAGGCCTAAACTCAAACATAGATAAAATTCCATTTCACCCATATTTCGTCTACAAAGACCTATTAGGCATAATAATAATAATAAGCCTACTACTCTACCTAGCCCTATTTCAACCAAATCTACTCGGCGACCCAGAAAACTTTACCCCCGCAAACCCACTAGTAACTCCCCCACACATTATACCAGAATGATACTTCCTTTTTGCCTACGCAATCCTCCGATCCATTCCAAATAAACTAGGAGGCGTAATCGCCTTAATTATATCCATTGCCATCCTACTAATCTTCCCAATAGTCCATAACGCAAAACAACGAAGCAACATGTTCCGTCCCATAGCACAAATCACATTCTGATCATTAACAATAAACATTATCATTTTAACCTGAATTGGAGGACAACCAGTCGAAGATCCGTTCATTTATATTGGCCAAATCGCATCAATCAGCTACTTTATACTGATTCTCATCGTAATCCCCACAATTAACAAACTAGAAAATATACTCATAAACCACTAGTTCTGGTAGCTTAAGCCTAAAAGCATTGACCTTGTAAATCAAAAACGGATAAACCAATCCCCAGGACATCAAAAAAAAGTGCGGTAAAACTTATCTCTAATCCCCAAAACTAGTATTTTAATTAAACTATTTTCTGCCCCAAAAACATGCGCGAAATATAGTACAATATATCAATAGATTATACTGTGCTATGTATATCGTGCATACAGCGATTTTCCACATGAATATTATATAGTACAGTATAATCAATGAATTAAGATATTATATGTATATCGTACATTAATCTATTTACCACATGAATATTATATAGTACAGGTATAATCAATGAATTAAGATATTATATGTATATCGTACATTAATCTATTTACCACATGAATATTATATAGTACAGTATAATCAATGAATTAAGATATTATATGTATATCGTACATTAATCTATTTACCACATGAATATTATATAGTACAGTATAATCAATGAATTAAGATATTATATGTATATCGTACATTAATCTATTTACCACATGAATATTATATAGTACAGTATAATCAATGAATTAAGATATTATATGTATATCGTACATACAATTATTTACCCCATGAATACCAAGAACAACGGTACTTGATTAATCAACACTTACATATCATGCAGTAAGCAAGGATACTACAATTAATGCTCTTCGGATCAGTTTAAGGCTTAACTCTGGCATAGCACGTGAAACCATCAACCCGCCCACCCAGACACTCTCGTTACAGGCGTCAGGCCCATTAATCGCACCGTAACCCGCAAGACTTTTTCCAAGACCTCTGGTTCCTATCTCAGGGCCATGAATTGTGAGGTAACACACAAGACTTTTTCCAAGACCTCTGGTTTGTGGGGTTGATACCCTTAACTCATACCCATAGCTACCCTGAACTGTCAGACAGCTGGTATTTTTTTTATCTCTCTGTGATCTCAGATCCACCTCCCGCGCAGGGCGGTGCGAGGTCAATCACAATGAAACTGAACCTACGGTGCAATGCACATTTCACACAATACCCAATAGGGGCAATTTGATTCATGCTCGATGGACATATTTTTATACCCTCTGTGAAAAGCCCTAAATTTACCGATAAAATTTTAAGAATTTTCATTGTTTTATTAAACCACTCTAGCGGTTCTTTGTAAATTTCACCACTGCTACCCAATTACGCACAAAAAAAGTAAAAAAAATTACACACACACACACAAACACAGACATCATGTACGCATCATGTACGCATCATGTACGCATCATGTACGCATCATGTACGCATCATGTACGCATCATGTACGCATTATGTACGCATCATGTACGCATCATGTACGCACGCATCATGTACGCACGCATCGTGTACGCACGCATCATGTACGCACGCATCATGTACGCACGCATCATGTACGCACGCATCATGTACGCACGCATCATGTACGCACGCATCATGTACGCACGCATCATGTACGCACGCATCATGTACGCACGCGCCGGCGGCAAACCCCCCTTACCCCCCACTATGCAAATCTCGGTGTAATCAAATTTACTTCTCGCCAAACCCCTAAAACGAGATTTAACTACACCTAACCTTGCTTAGCCTAAAACCCAGATGCTATGTAACACAACACCTAAATCTTAGTATTACCCCCCCACAACCTTGCTATATATTTTATACACTTAATTTATATAAGCATATATATTATTGTATTAATGTATGGACGTTAGTGTGCTATATATAGCACATCAATGTGCCTGCATTACACACAAATATTTTATTATTTTATACACTTAAATTTTATATAAAGCATATATATTATTGTATTAATGTATGGACATTAGTGTGCTATATATAGCACATCAATGTGCCTGCATTACACACAAATATTTTATTATTTTATACACTTAAATTTTATATAAAGCATATATATTATTGTATTAATGTATGGACATTAGTGTGCTATATATAGCACATCAATGTGCCTGCATTACACACAAATATTTTATTATTTTATACACTTAAATTTTATATAAAGCATATATATTATTGTATTAATGTATGGACATTAGTGTGCTATATATAGCACATCAATGTGCCTGCATTACACACAAATATTTTATTATTTTATACACTTAAATTTTATATAAAGCATATATATTATTGTATTAATGTATGGGCATTAGTGTGCTATATATAGCACATCAATGTGCCTGCATTACACACAAATATTTTATTATTTTATACACTTAAATTTTATATAAAGCATATATATTATTGTATTAATGTATGGACATTAGTGTGCTATATATAGCACATCAATGTGCCCGCATTACACACAAATATTTTATTATTTTATACACTTAAATTTTATATAAAGCATATATATTATTGTATTAATGTATGGACATTAGTGTGCTATATATAGCACATCAATGTGCCTGCATTACACACAAATATTTTATTATTTTATACACTTAAATTTTATATAAAGCATATATATTATTGTATTAATGTATGGACATTAGTGTGCTATATATAGCACATCAATGTGCCTGCATTACACACAAATATTTTATTATTTTATACACTTAAATTTTATATAAAGCATATATATTATTGTATTAATGTATGGACATTAGTGTGCTATATAATATATC